TACAAAATTACGTAAACTGAAATAGAATTCCGTTTGGAATATTGCAAATATTCGCAATCACAGGATCGGTCAATGGCACAGCTAATGAATCCCTTTATTCTACCTATATCACCTTATCTATCTTTTCTCTTTTTTTAGTGTCCGCCTATAATGACTGATGAATAAAGAACTTTCAATTAGTTTTTCTTACCGTCGTATCTGGATTGAGACTTAGGTAAATGTTTTATTCATATATGTAGTAAAAGAACATATCTCATTTTGCTCTTTCATGCCTATTCTAACTAGTTATTTCGGTTTTTTACTGGCTGCTTCAACTATAACCCCAGCTCTATTTATTGGTTTGAACAAGATACGACTTATTTGAAATGAATGAAATTTCATAAAAATTTACAAAAATAAAAACCAAAGCCTCTCCTAATATTTCATTTCAGGTATTCTATGGTTCCTTCCCGCGTCAATTGCCAATTCCTAGTCATTGAGATTCACGTATAATTCAGATTAATATTTAGGGATAGATCTTATCTCTATTTTTATTCCCTAAAACAAATCAAAATGATTGAAGTTTTTCTATTTGGAATTGTCTTAGGTCTAATTCCTATTACTTTAACAGGATTATTTGTAACTGCATATTTACAATACAGGCGCGGTGATCAGTTGGACCTTTGATTGAGTAACATCTCTTTTTTTGATTGGCCTCCTCTTTGTAGGAGGTCAAATTTCAGTTGCAATTCTACTTTGTTTTGTTAAGTTATTTCGTTGTAATTCAACATAAAATAAATGGAATCACGCTCTGTAGGATTTGAACCTACGACGTCGGGTTTTGGAGACCCGCGTTCTACCGAACTGAACTAAGAGCGCTTTCTTATATCCTAATAAGAGTAGATACAATTGTAATTTTTTTATCCACAAGGGAAGGGTTATTGCGTACATATAGTATGTAAAAATGAAAGATTCTATTTTACCCGATCTTACTCAATGAATCCCTCGTAACTATCCATAGGATAAAGAATAGGTAGGGATGACAGGATTTGAACCCGTGACATTTTGTACCCAAAACAAACGCGCTACCAAGCTGCGCTACATCCCTTTTCAAAATTTTTGTACAGTGTCATTGTATAAAATCCATGTCTTGTTTTCCACATCCTTCTTTTTTCCTCTACCCTTTTATATAGGTAGAGAATGTTCTTGTCATTTTTTTTTTCTTTTTTAGGGGGCAATTTCATCTGCTAGGTCATTGTACATATGCATTTTATTTAGTAATTACTAATTCTAATTTCATTTCGTGCAAAAACAAATGATCTTGAACTACAAGATCGGGTTATCTATGATCTATGTATTAGAATATCGAACTAGGACTATATATGTATTACAATATACAATACAAATAAAGAATTACAAGAAAAAAAGAAAATATAAAATAAAAGAAGAAGGAGGATTTTCAATGCGAGATATAAAAACATATCTCTCCACGGCACCTGTGCTAACCACTCTATGGTTTGGGTCTTTAGCGGGTCTATTGATAGAAATTAATCGTTTATTTCCGGATGCCTTGTCATTCCCCTTTTTTTCATTCTGATTGAATTCTTGTTTTTCTATGTGAAGAAATGAAGAAGATTTGAGATACAATTCTACGTAACATGGTAACATGGCTCCAATTTCGCTCCCTTTTCTTTCCTATCCTAAAGAAAAAAGAAAGAGAAAGAAAAAGTGTATTGAACCTCAGTCAAAATATAGTGAATCTACGATAGAATTTTTGGGAAAAGAAATGGAAATGTGAATCCAGTCTAGGGGCGCGAAATTCTAACATAGAAATAAGAAAATACTGAGATTAGGATAGGAATAATTCCTAGTTCGAAAAAATTGTATTACTTAATTATTACTATATTCTGAATATTCTTATATTAATGAATTCAAAAAAAATATTTACAAATTCCATTTCTAGTTAGTAACTTTTCTTAATATAGATATAGAATATAGATTTTTTATTTTCTTTTGTATTTGTATTTGGTTCAGATAAAAAAGAAAATGAGGGTAATTCTAAAGTGAAGTCGATCCAAAATAAAAAGGAGGTTCATGGCCAAGGGTAAAGATATCAGAATTCTAGTGATTTTGGAATGTACCTGTTGTGTTCGAAAGGGTGTCAATAAAGAATCGCCGGGCATTTCTAGATATATTACTCAAAAGAATCGACACAATACACCCAATCGATTAGAATTGAGAAAATTTTGTCGCTATTGTCAAAAGTCTACGATTCATGGGGAAATAAAGAAATAGATGGAACAGAATGCGTGTGTGATTTTTCCAAGGAGCGGGAAGAGTAAGAACTTTACATCTTAACATATATAATACAAACCAAAACCTATTTTGGTCGGATCTTAAATGAATAAGAAAAAAATAGAATTGTATTTTCTAGATTATTTTATATATAAGGAATAAACAAACAAGGAATAAGCAAACCATGGATAAATCCAAACAACCTTTTCGTAAATCCAAGCGATCTTTTCGTAGGCGTTTACCCCCAATTGGATCGGGGGATCGAATCGATTATAGAAACATGAGTTTAATTAGTCGATTTATTAGTGAACAAGGAAAAATCTTATCTAGACGGGTGAATAGGTTGACCTTGAAACAACAACGATTAATTACTATTTCTATAAAACAAGCTCGTATTTTATCTTCGTTACCTTTTCGTAATAATGAGAAACAATTGGAGAGAGTGGAGTCGATCCCTAGAACTACAGGTCCTAGAACTAAAAATAAATAGATATACTCCTCAAAACTCCAATCGGAATTCAAGCTCAGATTAATGTTTTGCTCGAAAAAAAAAATAGAATCCAGATTTGATTCTTGTGTTATAAAAAAGGAAAAATGGGGAAGAAATCTTTTTTTCTTGAAAGAGGGTCGTTTATTCCTACTACTCAAATCTTCATTTTTTTTTCTTTTATCTTCCCGGAGTCCATTCTCCGGGAAATTCTGTTTCAATCATTCTTGTTTCCTATATAGTAGAGTCTATTAACTATTAAGATTCTTTTCTTCCTTTATTTGATTTATATTTTCTTGTTGATTGATGATTTTATTGGAAATCATATCAAAACAATTCTTATTTGATAGGGCTATTTGCGCAAGTATTTTACGATTCAGAAGCAATCGTCTCTTGTACAGATTGTGTATGAATAGGCTATAACTATAGAATAGCCTATCCTCACGAGTTACTGCATTTATCCGAGTGATCCACAAACGACGAAAATCTCTCTTTTTCCTGTTCCTATCTCGATGAGAGGAAACCAAAGCTCTCATTCTTTGTTGAGTAGTCATTCGAGTAAGTCTTGAATGAGCCCCTCTAAAGGTTGATGCAAATAAACGAATTTTTTTTCGACGTCTCCGAGCTGTATATCCTCGTTTAACTCTGGTCATTGAATCCAATGAAACTTTCTTGAATAACTAATTGATTTCTCTTCTTTCAGTCATCCTTTTCCTCCGGTCGATTAATAACAAAACGGATTTTTCCGATATATAAAATATAAATTCCAATGGCTTTTGCGACTATGACCTTCCCGACCACGATTTTTTCTTTCTTCCAGGTATCTCGCCTGGAAATAAGAAATTTGACTGCTACTAAATAAAAAAGAATAGTGGGTTCCCTCGTTTTTATGGCAACTTTTTAAACGGTGAGGTCCTCTCTATACACCGGAGCCTCTTCTTTCATTTCATCGAATTTTATTGTGAACTTGTATAGTTAACACTCTTTGGCTCTACCCATCCATTATTCAATTAGAATTCTTTTTTCAATTCTAATTAGAAAGTAATAGTCCTTTTCACAAAAAAGCTATCCATACAGTGACGGCATTTAATTCTGAAAGTTGGCTAGGTAGCTGACCCTGTTAGTCCGTTTTTTCAAAAATAGGAGCATAACCTTTTTGCTTCTTATAAGACTATTTCCTCCGCTTAATGGATAACTATTTGCTACCAATGGAGAATTGCTTCTCATCTCAAACGGAGTGATTGGATTTGCACCAATAGAAACCATAAATTCCATAACATAATACGTAGATGATAGATCATCATTTTTAGATAATAGTCAATTAAATGGCCGTCTTCCACTCTATCTATCCAAATTCGTTGGTAGTGGTCGTTTATACTGGAAAAAATTTTTGCATTTCTTCAAACTCATGATCTGACGAGTCGCACATACACCCTAGTACATGTTCCTCGACGCTGAGGACATCCTCGAAGAGCGGGAGATTTCGTGACATTTCTTATTGGCTGTCTTGCGTTTCTAATAAGTTGTTTAATGGTTGGCATGTTGTGTCTATAGAATCTCATTCTAGATAGAATAGAGCGGGTTGGCTTAGATCGATCTTAACCGGATGGTTGATTATTATGAATGATTTCTATTCACACAGAAAATTCAAATTTTTAAATGGAATTCTATATTTATACGAAATCCCCACCAGTATTTTCATTTTCAATCGCTACAAGATCAACGATGCCATGAGCTTGGGCTTCTGTTGCTGACATAAAAACATCCCTTTCCATATCTTCGGATATAACCCATAAAGGGTTGCCCGTTCTTTGTACATAAACTTTTGTGAGGGTTTCGCGAAGCTTCAATAGTTCTTCTGCTTCCAGGATAAATTCCCCTGCTTGTGCCTCGTAAAAAGAACTAGCAGGTTGGTGAATCATAACCCTGATGATATTGATATAACATAATGAACGGTTCCGGTTCTTCTATCTCTATCTCGCACGATTGGGTTAAAGTAAGGGGGAATTCAAATAAAAAGAAAAAATAGAATGAAACAACCGTACGGGCATCTTTTGTACATTGCATACGGCTCTGCAATGGAATTTATTCTATCGAAAAGAAGAAAGAGAACCCATCCAATCCAAATCGTTAAATGATCCATTTACCACCCTTCCTTTCATAGTAGTAAAAAAAAAATACTATGATGGTTCTGTTGCTTTATATATTTATCTCGTCTGTGGTTTAGCAATCCCAAAGTTTCTTTTTGATACGATCCAAGAAGGATCAAATGATTTTTTTTTTCCATTTTTTTTTACTCTTTCTCTCATAACATAAAGATAAGAAAGAGACTTCTGGTGTGGAAGAAAAATGGTTTGTGACGCTGAAATTTACTCTTGACACATAAGATCAAATTGGGAATAACCCTTCTTTCATACTACTATCTCGATACAAAATCTCATGTTCTAAAAAAAACAATAATGGTTTGTTCATATCGAACTCGAAGTGCCATGCTATTATTGCTTATTCTTTATTTGATTTTCTTTTTTTATTTGATTCATATTCGATACAGCGAAGGCATAGTCTTCTTTTTTTTCTCAAATAAAAACTCATTGGCGCCAAGCGTGAGGGAATGCGAGACGTTTGGTAATTTCTCCTCCGACCAGAATGAAAGATCCCATTGAAGCGGCTAATCCCATACATATTGTATGTACATCCGGCGACACGAATTGCATAGTATCATAAATGGCTATTCCTGGTATTACCCATCCGCCTGGAGAGTTTATAAACAAATAAAGATCCCTAGTATCATCTTCTATGCTGAGATATACCATGAGACCAACAAGTTGATTTGAGATCTCGCTATCAACCTCTTGGCCTAAAAAAAGTAATCTTTCTCGATGAAGTCGGTTGATTAGGGCAAAATTGTATCCCTGAGGAACCGTACGTGCACCTTTGGATGCATACGGTTCAAAAGAATTGCGAAAAAAAATCAATGTGTTGATTCCAGTCCTATTTCTTTTTTTTGTAACATATTTTTGTTTTTCTAATGAAGCGTTTTGCTTTTCTTCTCTTTTTTTTTGTAACATGAGTTTTGGCCTCCTTCCCCTTCCCTATATTCTATAATGTAGAAAATCAAAAAGAATTTTATGAACTTATTGAACTAACTTCTCATTGATGTATTGTTTCATCGAAATTCCAATAGCGATGTCATTTTCTTGTTCCTGAATGGGCCCTTTCAATTCTTTTAGGTTCTTGTTCTACTCCGGAGGAAGATTTGCCCGAATTCCATTTGCGCATATAGGGCAAATGGGTTAAGTACCACTTCTTTTTTTTTTCAATTCGTTTCATACCTTTCCCCAAACTATTTGATATATTCATCATACTACTCCATTGGTAGGCAGTTTGAGATTATCCCTATAGTCAGTCTAAGATAACCTATGATACAAGCGGTAATCGTGTAATTATCCTAATAGATTCTATTCTAGTTCTATTATAGTAAGTTATATTATATTCTATATTCTATTTAATTACTAATGAATTTCCTAATTTATTAATAATTTAATTAAGATTTCTATTTTATTTTTATATTCTTTATTTCATATTTCTTATTTAATAATCTAATATTATTAGATTAGCTAATTTTTAGATATATATTCTTAATTCTTATTTCTTCTTTCTATTTTTAGTATATTTTTAGAGTCGATATTATTAGATTTTTTATATTTAATATTTATATTACTACATTTACACTCCAATTCTATTACTTTACTCTTACCATTTCCAATTTGGAATTATCTGAACGGAGCCTGGATACTTTATTGATACTTTATTTTCTCAGTCCAAGTAAACCATCAATTATTCTAATTGATAATATTGATCCCCAATAGGAATTATTGTGCGTCACGCTCCGAATTATTGATGGTTCAATCAATACAATATTGAATAGATATCTATTGGATTGGGCGAAACAGAGAATACTCGATCGGGGGAGATAACGGGGAAATACCATATGACCAATATGTCTGACAAGTCGCACTATACGTCAACCCAAGCTGCATCTTCCTCTCCAGGACTCCGAAAAGGTACTTTTGGAACACCAATGGGCATTAAGATAAAGAAAAAAAAGAAGTGCTATACTTTACTTTAATATGGAAACGTAACAATGGCTTTATTGTCTTCATCATTTTTTATCTTTCTATTCTATTTTTAGATTCTATATTCTTTTTTCTTCTTTTTATATTATTAGATATTAGTATTAAATTTTTCTATTCTATTTTATATTTCTATTTTTCTATTTCGAATTTCTATTTATTTATATTCTAATATTCTATATATTTTTTTATATCTTATTTTCATATCTATATATCTATATCTTAATATCTACTTAGTAGATATATTATATTATATTATTTATATATTCTATTCTTATCTATATTCTACATTCTACTTACCTTACTTATATACTTCTATAGAAAGAGAATATTTAGATATTCTAATATATTCTAGAAATTAGCTATAAATTAGAAAATTAGAAGTTAGAATAGAAATTATTCTATTTTTATATCTTCTAATCTTATATTCTACATATTATAGAAAATAGAACTTAATATTATTCTTATATTCTAATAGAATATTCTTATTATATATATAGAATTCTAGTATATATAAGTATATAGATATATAGAATATATACTGGAAGGTTCGTAGAGGAAGACAGAATGAATAAAGAAAAATTGGAACGAACGAGATCGATCGGA